AGGCATTTGTGGGTTCAATGTGAAAATTGTTATGGATTAAATTATAAGAAATTTTTGAAGTCAAAAATGAATATTTGTGAACAATGCGAATATTATTTGAAAATAAGTAGTTCAGATAGAATCGAACTTTCGGTTGATCCAGGTACTTGGGATCCAATGGATGACGGCATGGTTTCTCTGGATCCCATTGAATTTCATTCAGAAGAGGAACCTTATAAAGATCGTATTGATTCTTATCAAAAAAAAACAGGATTAACAGAGGCTGTTCAAACAGGTACAGGTCAACTAAACGGGATTCCCGTCGCAATTGGGGTTATGGATTTTCAGTTTATGGGGGGTAGTATGGGATCCGTAGTAGGCGAGAAAATCACCCGTTTGATCGAGTATGCTACCAATAAACTTTTACCTCTTATTCTAGTGTGTGCTTCCGGAGGGGCACGCATGCAAGAAGGAAGTTTGAGCTTGATGCAAATGGCTAAAATATCTTCTGCTTTATATGATTATCAATCAAATAAAAAGTTATTCTATGTATCAATTCTTACATCTCCTACTACTGGTGGAGTAACAGCTAGTTTTGGTATGTTGGGGGATATCATTATTGCCGAACCCAATGCCTATATTGCATTTGCGGGTAAAAGAGTAATTGAACAAACATTGAATAAGACAGTACCTGAAGGTTCACAAGCGGCTGAATATTTATTCCATAAGGGCTTATTCGATCCAATCGTACCACGTAACCCTTTAAAAGGTGTTCTGAGTGAGCTATTTCAGCTCCACGCCTTTTTTCCTTTCAATAAAAATTCAATCAAGTAGAGTCTTGAGTTCAACTTTTTTTTGTGGCGAACAACTAGTTAGTTAGTTTATCAGAATCAAAATAAAAAAACCGAAAAAATGAATTTTTATTTGGTGACATAAGCTTTAATTGTAGAAAGAATCATGCGGATAATTGTTGTTTTTTACCGATATTGCTGATTAGCAATATCGGTAAAAAAACAACAACATAAACAGCGAGTTCTTCCTTCGAATTAGGAGGCAAGGCAAATAAAACGAATTTCGTGTTCTGTTCGCCTCTTCTATATGTATATATTTCAAATATAGAAAATATAGAATCTTGCATCTTTCTATATCTCCCAAGAAGTCCCCTTTTTATAAGAATTCCTGCTCTTGGGTCGGATTCTAACGAATCTTTCAGAGATTTTTAAATTTTTAAGAGACTCTTTTTTTATTAAAAAAGAAATTAGAAGAAGAAGATAAGAACAATATAAGAATAAAAATAAAAGAAGTAAGAATAATAAAGAAAGTGGATTATCATACATACATCTATTTCATGTAGAAAGATGAATAAGTCCGTTTATTTAGTTCGACATTGCTTGCACTTATTCTATATACTCACTTCGATATACTTAGTATACTAATATACGAATTATAATATGAATTATAATTATTATAAGATATCCTTATAACAATAACAGGTACAAATATTAAATCGAGGTACCCCATTCTATGACAATTCTCAACAACTTACCCTCCCTTTTTGTGCCTTTAGTGGGCCTAGTATTTCCGGCAATTGCAATGGCCTCTTTATCTCTTCATGTTCAAAAAAAAAAGATTTTTTAAATCTGATGTGGTCAAATCTCATCTAGTTTTTTTTTTCAAGACTTAGCGAACAAGGATATCCATTTAGTAGAATATTGTATAAGAATAACGGGTGGCTTTCTCCGAACATAAATGAAAAAGATCTTATACATGCGTAAACATGATATATGGACAGACGAATTCTAGCAATTAAAAAAAAAATAGGCTGGGATCCGAACTCATGTCTGAAATTAAAGTAAATCTATCCATATGTATGTAGCTATTGATAGGGAATCATATGAAGGGGATGCTTTTATTTTATTATATCTAACCAATTCGATTAATTACTACTAAAAGTTCACATCAGAATAGTACTAGTTGATGAGAGTTACTTCGGAAAAAAAAGTAAAGTGAAATTTTTTTTTTTGTTATTCCATAAAATGCAACTGGATCTACTATGTATGAGTTGGCGATCAGAATATATATGGATAGAATTTATAGCAGGATCTCGCAAAACAAGTAATTTCTGCTGGGCGTTTATCCTTTTTTTAGGTTCATTAGGATTCTTATTGGTTGGAATTTCTAGTTATCTTGATAAGAATTTGATATCCTTCTTTCCGTCTCAACAAATCCTTTTTTTCCCACAAGGGATCGTAATGTCTTTCTATGGGATCGCGGGTCTCTTTATTAGTTCCTATTTGTGGTGCACAATTACATGGAATGTAGGTAGCGGTTATGATCGATTTGATAGAAAAGAAGGAATAGTGTGCATTTTTCGTTGGGGATTTCCTGGAAAAAATCGCCGCATCTTTTTACGATTCCTTATGAAAGATATTCAGTCCATCAGAATAGAAGTAAAAGAGGGTATTTATGCTCGTCGTGTCCTTTATATGGAAATCAGAGGCCTGGGAGACGTTCCCTTGACTCGTACTGATGAGAATTTGACTCCACGGGAAATTGAGCAAAAGGCTGCGGAATTGGCCTATTTCTTGCGTGTACCAATTGAAGTATTTTGAAAAAAGAAACTGCAAAAAAATGCTTTCTCAGCAAGAGGAAAACCCCTAAGAATCCTCTTTTTTCTATAAGCATAACTTACTTAATTAAAGTTTCTTCAGAACGCCTCGTGGGGCAAAAGCAAGGCAAACGTGTACGTGGCGTTCATAATATAAAACGAAACCTTTTTTGTTTTTGTCTGTCATTTTCTTTTTTAATAATTGGATATTTTCTTTTTTAATAAACAGGGAGTTCTTTCATTTCGAAATCCGAAAAATATTCATTATTGGAATCTTTATTTGAATCTTTCGGGCATTCATCAAAGAGGAGTAATTACTTCGAATATTTGATCAATTAAGATATCTGGAAACAATCTATTTTTTTATTATTTCTTCATTTGAATTCGAATAATAAATGCTTTCTCAGCAAGAGGAAAACCCCTAAGAATCCTCTTTTTTCTATAAGCATAACTTACTTAATTAAAGTTTCTTCAGAACGCCTCGTGGGGCAAAAGCAAGGCAAACGTGTACGTGGCGTTCATAATATAAAACGAAACCTTTTTTGTTTTTGTCTGTCAATTTTTTTTTCGAAATATTTGCTATTTTCTTTTTTAATAAACAGGGAGTTCTTTAATATTCATTATTGGAATCTTTATTTGAATCTTTCGGGCATTCATCAAAGATCAAAGAGGAGTAATTACTTCGAATATTTGATCAATTAAGATATCTGGAAACAATCTATTTTTTTATTATTTCTTCATTTGAATTCGAATTCGAAGTGGATTCTTCTTCTATTTCTGTATTTTTTCTACACTAGATTCAAGGACTAACCTCTGAATCACAACTAAAAAATGGGGGCTCGATTAATAAATTAATAATTAATAGGCGCGATACCTTATAATAGAACTTATGCTTGATAGAAATATTAGATCGCATAGAGTCAACGAATGAGGTGACAATTCACAGATGAAAAAATGACAAAAAAGAGCGCATCTATTCCCCTTCGATATCTTTCATTTATAGTATTTGTAGTCTTTTTGCCCCGGTGGATCACTCTCTCATTTAATAAAAGTCTAGAATCTTGGGTTACTAATTGGTGGAATACTAGGCAATCCGAAACTTTTTTGAACGATATTCAAGAAAAGAGTATTCTAGAAAAATTCATAGAATTAGAGGAGCTATTTCTCTTGGATGAAATGGTAAAGGAATTCCCGGAAAGACATCTACAAAAGTTTCGTATGGGGCTCCACAAAGAAACAATCCAATTGATCAAGATACACGATGAGGAGCATATCCATACAATTTTGCACTTCTCGACAAATCTAATCTGTTTCGTTATTCTAAGTGCTTATTCTATTCTGGGTAATGAAGAACTTGTTTTTCTTAATTCTTGGGTTCAAGAATTCCTATATAATTTAAGTGACACAATAAAAGCCTTTTCCATTCTTTTAGTAACCGATTTATGTATCGGATTCCATTCGCCCCACGGTTGGGAACTAATGATTGGCTATGTCTATAACGATTTTGGATTTTTTCATAATGATCAAATTATATCTGGTCTTGTTTCCACTTTTCCAGTCATTCTAGATACAATTTTCAAATATTGGATTTTCCTTTATTTAAATCGTGTATCTCCGTCACTTGTAGTGATTTATCATTCAATGAATGACTGAAAAACGAGTCAATTAGAATGTTTCTTACTTTGTACCTAAGCAAAGCATTCCAGGTCGTACTTACCTTACTCTTTCTACCCATTCAGAGGATTCCTCCTATATTCCAGTAAAATTATTTCAGTAAATAGCAAAATCGTGGATAGGGAACTATACTAGCGACCTACCCAATTTTATTGTAGAAATTTTCGGGATCAACGATTGGACCATGCAAATTAGAAATACTTTTTCTTCGATAAAGGAAGAGATTACTCGATTCATTTCCGTATCACTCATGATATATATAATAACTCGGGCCTCCATTTCAAATGCATATCCCATTTTTGCGCAGCAGGGTTTTGAAAATCCACGAGAAGCCACTGGTCGTATTGTATGCGCCAATTGCCATTTAGCTAATAAACCTGTGGATATTGAGGTTCCGCAAGCGGTACTTCCTGATACTGTGTTTGAAGCAGTTGTTAGAATTCCTTATGATATGCAACTGAAACAAGTTCTTGCTAATGGTAAAAAGGGGGGGTTGAATGTAGGGGCCGTTCTTATTTTACCGGAAGGGTTTGAATTAGCCCCCCTCAGTCGTATTTCTGCCGAGATGAAAGAAAAGATAGGCAATCTATCTTTTCAGAATTACGGCCCCACTAAAAAAAATATTCTTGTGATAGGGCCTGTTCCTGGTAAGAAATATAGTGAAATCACCTTTCCTATTCTTTCCCCGGATCCCGCGACTAATAAAGATGTTCACTTCTTAAAATACCCAATATACGTA